GTTCGTAAAAAATCGAATCGTTTAAACCATGATCATGAGCAAACGCATAAATATACTCCTGAAAAAGAAACGGATATAGGAAGTGTTGTTGCCGAGATCTATCTTTTTCTAAATATCCTTGTAATTCTTCCATTTACATTTCTACTTGAGCCAGAGGCAGGAGGTTTTTCTTGGTTTATCAAATGATACATACATAGTGCAATATGGTCAGAACAGGGTATTATGTATTGTATTATGTATATAGTATAGTAAGAAAAAAAATATATACCCCGGAAAAGAAAGAGGGAGTCCAATCAACAGATCTTTTTACCTTCCTTTTCTATCCAATTGGTTTATGTTCGTTATAATTACAACAGGAGAAAAATCCTTTATTTTTGCAACCCAATCGCTCTTTTGACTTTGGAATAAATTCTCTTTATCAATATACTGTTTCTTCTACACATCCGTCTACAATCCATAATAAAGAATAATTAGGATTCTGAAAAAAAAAAGGAAAAAATCAATGGTTCACTCACAGGAGAACCCACTCTTTCCCGCATTAGGCACTAATTCATTTTTAACATCTAATTAGATCGGGTAATCATTCCAATTAAGAACATAAGCTCGTTGCTTTTTATTTTACCAGAATTGGAGCCATAGAGCTCTATCCATTTATTCACTAGACCCAACTGTAAATGTGAATTTCTTTTGTCCCCTTCCAAAAATCAAAACAATCTTTTGGAACTGGAATGATTCGGTAAGGATAAACTCAAAGTTCTACTTTAACTTTGACTTTCATTTCAAATTAAATAAATTAATAAAATAGAAAATCTATTAAAATAATAAATTGATTTTATTACGACATGCTGTTTTTTCCATTCATTACCCTTGAGGATCAGTCGTGGTGTTATAGACTATACCAATAGTCTGGACGAATTCGTTGCTTCATCCAAATGTGTAAAAGATCATAGTCGCACTTAAAAGCCGAGTACTCTACCGTTGAGTTAGCAACCCGGATAAATAGGATATGTAGATACGATCGAAATATAAAAATCAATTGAATTGCACTGCACGACCCTATCAAAACATTGAACTAGCAACACATCGAAAAGAAGGATTTTCTGATCAATTAGAAACACAAAATACCAAAATTAGCAGATCGGATTAAAAATATTCCTAATCGAAATGTAAAAATTATGACAGACCACCCATTTTTTATCAAATTCTTTTTTGATTTTACCTAAGAAAATACATCTTGTATGAGAGTAAATGCAGCAAGGCAAACCCATCATTTGAGTGAAGGAAACAAAAAAACCAATATGGGGTGGGGATAAACAGCCCTATTTATCTACGATCGAATTATATTTGTTCGATACACCATTGTCAATATAAAAGCAATGTTGAGAAAGTAAATCAAGTAAATAAAATAAAGACTTGTGTTGGATTGGCACAACATAAATAAGAAATTGGAATGGGAAAAATTAAGGAAAAGGTAAATAAAAAATCCCCGGTTTATTCAATCAATAAAAGTACGATAAGCAAGCTTAACCCCTTGTTTGTTGTTAAATTAAATTCCCCCACCAAAATATGAATAAAGCAAGAAAAAGGAAAATGGTGTGTAAATAGAAATAATTACACAAGGATAGATACTAGTTACCCTTCCCTACTTTATTTTATTTATTTAATAATTTTGTTTTTTCCTTTAATTAACTCAAAGTTCTTTCTTTAAAGAATTCTGCCTTCTTTAAAATATCATAAACAGTTCCTGTAGGTTGAGCACCTTTTTCAAGGAAATATAGAATAGCAGGAACATTTAAATAAGTTTGATTCTTTATCGGATCGTAAAAACCTACTTTTCGAAGATCTCTTCCTTCTCTTCGGAATCGAACATCAATTGCAACGATTCGATAGATGGCTCATTGGGATAGATGTAAATAAACAATGCCCCCCCTAGAAACGTATAGGAGGGTTTTTCCTCATACGGCTCGAGAAAAATGATTCCAATTTCTGTATATAATAGCAAGTGGATCCATAAAATAATGAATTTTACTATAATTTGAATTGAGTACTTTTTTCTTCTTACTTACAGAAAAAGGAAGAAATCTCATTCATACTCATAACTCAAGTTGGGTAATTCTGACAAGAAAATCCTTAGACATTTATTGAGCCGTCTCTAAACTCTTTTGTTTGTCTCATTTCGAATCTATTTTTATTCCTCAGTCTGATCCAATTGTTGAGACAATTGAAAATAGTGTTTCCTTGTTTCGGAATCCTTTATCCTTGCTTTGTGAAATCATTGGGTTTAGACATTACCTCGGGGATCCTTATTCCTTTCAAAATGGCAGCAACATACCTTTTTTTGTTATTTCTTTCTATATAAATAGAATACGAATGATTGATTCCCTTGTGATACACTTTTCATCGAAATAGTTTTACCAATTTAGAAAAATTTGACTTTTCAAACTTGTTCTGAATTTGAACCTTTCGATTTAGAATTTATATATAGTGAGGATATACTTACAGAGTTGGTCTAACTTATTGATTTTCACTAACCCTAGATTCTTTCCCTTGAAAAATGAATCAATCCTTTCTTCTCGAGCTTCATCATGTACTATTTACTTATAACCCAACACAAATTAGGTTCCGGGCAGAACAGAACAAACTATGTCGAGCCAAGAGCATCTTCATTACTATAGAAGATGGCGGATGTAAAAATCCACAGCCGACCATGTCCTTCAAGTCGCACGTTGCTTTCTACCACATCGTTTCAAACGAAGTTTTACCATAACATTCCTCTAATTGAAATTTCAAAGCGGTATGGAATTGATTCAATATAAAATCATGAATAGTCATTGGTTCAACCGGTATATAATATTTCTATCTACGGATAAATAAGTATTTATCCGGATAAGGGTCAGCAAGGATCAAATTTATTTAATTTAACCCCATATTCTATCATATGAATTGAATGAAAATAAAGATATTCAATTTTACCCACATTTGACACTTGATTCCGTTTGTGAGAAACCAAACGAATTCTCAGATATGATTCTTAGAACCATTCTGAAAATTAATAAGAAAAGATTTTTCCCTTTAACAAATTATTGTTTCATGTGGAATGCAGTGTGATCCCATCTTTCGTTTCATGAAAAACGATCTGGGACGGAAGGATTCGAACCTCCGAATAACGGGACCAAAACCCGCTGCCTTACCGCTTGGCCACGCCCCATTTTGATTTCTATTCGATATTAATCAACACTAATATTGGTATTGGTTATTCGTCAATCCCAACCCAAATACACAAAAACATATGGGATATTTTGTTGCTAGGATTCAAGACATGTAGATATAGAATCAAAAAAATTCATTGATCATTACATAGAATTCAATTAAGATATTGTATGAAAGTTGAATTCCTTATATTCTCATTTTAGAATGATAATGGGGGGGAGGGATTTTTTATTTGGGAAAGTCCGAACCGAAGAAAAAGAAGGATTTCTTGATCTGCCTTTTTCATTTTTCCCTTATAAAAATAACTCAAAATTATCTAATCCACAAGAACGAAATGCTTGTTATGCTTAATATCTTTAGTTTAATCGGTATCTGTCTTAATTCTGTCCTTTATTCGAGTAGTTTTTTCTTCGCCAAATTGCCCGAAGCTTATGCCATTTTCAATCCAATAGTAGATGTTATGCCTGTCATACCTGTATTCTTTTTTCTCTTAGCCTTTGTTTGGCAAGCCGCTGTAAGTTTTCGATGAAATCTTTAATACTCTGCTAAATTGATGATGTATTCGATAAAAAAATTCTAAAAATTGATAAGATCAGATAAGTCTTACATTACGAACCCTCGATTCAAAAATCGAAATTCTTGTATATTGAATGAATAACCGCAGCGATGAATTTGGATCAGCCTTTTCCCCGTTCTGACCTTCCGGTGAGTATGGACTATTAGGTACTCCATAATACCTAATTATTGATATGACAAGAAATTTCGGGTAACGAATGAATCAAAATCTTATTACAAATAAATTCGTTTTATTTTTCATTTTTTGGGGTGTCAAAACAAAAAAAATGGTATATGTGGTAAAAAATAGGCAATCTATTCCCCTTTTTCAAAAAAAAATGATCTTGGAGATTGTGTAATGCTTACTCTCAAACTCTTTGTTTACACAGTAGTGATATTCTTTGTTTCCCTTTTTATCTTTGGATTCTTATCTAATGATCCAGGACGCAATCCTGGACGTGAGGAATAAAAAATTTCTAGTTTTTTTTTACTTTTTTCTAAATTAATTCTTAATAATCTTATTTGTTTCATACATTTAACTATGATAAAATCAAGGGATGAGAATCTTTTCGAATTCGAAAATACCAAGTGATCAGAGAAAGCGGAAAGAGAGGGATTCGAACCCTCGGTACAAATAATTCGTACAACGGATTAGCAATCCGCCGCTTTAGTCCACTCAGCCATCTCTCCTAATTCCAAATTGAAAATTTGTTATGTGATGTAACACGTGAAATAAAGATTGATAAAAATCCACCTTCTTCTCTTTATTTTCTTTTTTCATTTGATTTTTATTTATTTAATCTTATTTAACTTTATTATTATTATTTATTTTATTATATTATTCTATTTTAATAAAAAAAATATTTTTATATTTAAAAAATAGAAATTAGAAATATTCTAATAAATAATAGAAATTTTAAAAATAGCTATTAAAATTTAAACTTAAACAAAGTAGTTAATATTTAGATAAAAAAATTTAAATAAAATAAAAGTAAAGGTATATATTTATACTAAGAGGTATATATTTATTATAGTATAAATATATTATGTATAATAAAATATGTAAAAATATGTATAAGAAATATAAGAAAAATAAGAAAAAGATAGAAAAAAGCAATTGATCAGGAATTCAATATAGATAATGACTCAAAATGGATCTCCTCAATAGAAAGAATATCTTAGTTCTTTGATTTTATACGAAAGGTTTATTCTCCCGGCCTGATCTGCTTAAGTAC